ATTGAGTTCTATTCTATTAGAATAGAAATATTTTGAATGTTTCAAATTGTTAAATGTAATTTAATATTGTTTAATGTATTTATATATATATAATATGTTATCATATGTCTTTTTTTATTCCTTACTTGACAACAGTAAGAAATTAAGTAATAAACTGAGAAAAAGAAAAAAAAAGAATAATCAATGGAAAAAAGAAGAAATGTCCCGGCCAGTACTTAAGCAGATCAGGCCGGGAAAATAAACCTTTCATATAAAATCAAAGAACTAAGATATTCTTTCTATTGAGGAGATCCGTTTTGAGTCATTATCTATATTGAATTCCTGATCAATTGCTTTTTTCTATTTTTTTCTTATTTTTCTTAGTTTAAATTTTAATAGCTATTTAAAAAATTTCTATTATTTATTAGAATATTTTAGAATATTTCGAATTTCTATTTTAATAATATAATAAAATAATATTTTTTTTTATTAAAATAGAATAATATAATAAAATAAATAATAATAATTTGGAAAAGTTAAATAAGATTAAATAAAAAAAAATCAAATGAAAAAAGAAAATAAAGAGAAGAAGGTGGATTTTTATCAATCTTTATTTCACGTGTTACATCACATAACAAATTTTCAATTTGGAATTAGGAGAGATGGCTGAGTGGACTAAAGCGGCGGATTGCTAATCCGTTGTACGAATTATTTGTACCGAGGGTTCGAATCCCTCTCTTTCCGCTTTCTCTGATCACTTGGTATTTTCGAATTCGAAAAGATTCTCATCCCTTGATTTTATCATAGTTAAATGTATGAAACAAATAAGATTATTAAGAATTAATTTCGAAAAAAGCAAAAAAAACTAGAAATTTTTTATTCCTCACGTCCAGGATTGCGTCCTGGATCATTAGATAAGAATCCAAAGATAAAAAGGGAAACAAAGAATATCACTACTGTGTAAACAAAGAGTTTGAGAGTAAGCATTACACAATCTCCAAGATCATTTTTTTTTGAAAAAGGGGAATAGATTGCCTATTTTTTACCACATATATCATTTTTTTTTTGTTTTGACACCCCAAAAAATGAAAAATAAGACGAATTTATTTGTAATAAGATTTTGATTCATTCGTTACCCGAAATTTCTTGTCATATCAATAATTAGGTATTGTGGAGTACCTAATAGTCCATACTCACCGGAAGGTGAGAACGGGGAAAAGGCTGATCCAAATTCATCGCTGCGGTTATTCATTCAATATACAAGAATTTCGATTTTTGAATCGAGGGTTCGTAATGTAAGACTTATCTGATCTTATCAATTTTTAGAATTTTTTTATCGAATACATCATCAATTTAGCAGAGTATTAAAGATTTCATCGAAAACTTACAGTGGCTTGCCAAACAAAGGCTAAGAGAAAAAAGAGTACAGGTATGACAGGCATAACATCTATGATTGGATTGAAAATGGCATAAGCTTCGGGCAATTTGGCGAAGAAAAAACTACTCGAATAAAGGACAGAATTAAGACAGATACCAATTAAACTAAAGATATTAAGCATAACAAGCATTTCGTTCTTGTGGATTAGATAATTTTGAGTTATTTTTATAAGGAAAAATGAAAAAGGCAGATCAAGAAATCCTTCTTTTTCTTCGGTTCGGACTTTCCCAAATAAAAAATCCCTCCCCCCATTATCATTCTAAAATGAGAATATAAGGAATTCAACTTTCATACAATATCTTAATTGAATTCTATGTAATGATCAATGAATTTTTTTGATTCTATATCTACATGTCTTGAATCCTAGCAACAAAATATCCCATATGTTTTTGTGTATTTGGGTTGGGATTGACGAATAACCAATACCAATATTAGTGTTGATTAATTTCGAATAGAAATCAAAATGGGGCGTGGCCAAGCGGTAAGGCAGCGGGTTTTGGTCCCGTTATTCGGAGGTTCGAATCCTTCCGTCCCAGATCGTTTTTCATGAAACGAAAGATGGGATCACACTGCATTCCACATGAAACAATAATTTGTTAAAGGTAAAAATCTTTTCTTATTAATTTTCAGAATGGTTCTAAGAATCATATCTGAGAATTCGTTTGGTTTCTCACAAACGGAATCAAGTGTCAAATGTGGGTAAAATTGAATATCTTTATTTTCATTCAATTCATATGATAGAATATGGGGTTAAATTAAATAAATTTGATCCTTGCTGACCCTTATCCGGATAAATACTTATTTATCCATAGATAGAAATATTATATACCGGTTGAACCAATGACTATTCATGATTTTATATTGAATCAATTCCATACCGCTTTGAAATTTCAATTAGAGGAATGTTATGGTAAAACTTCGTTTGAAACGATGTGGTAGAAAGCAACGTGCGACTTGAAGGACATGGTTGGCTGTGGATTTTTACATCCGCCATCTTCTATAGTAATGAAGATGCTCTTGGCTCGACATAGTTTGTTCTGTTCTGCCCGGAACCTAATTTGTGTTGGGTTATAAGTAAATAGTACATGATGAAGCTCGAGAAGAAAGGATTGATTCATTTTTCAAGGGAAAGAATCTAGGGTTAGTGAAAATCAATAAGTTAGACCAACTCTGTAAGTATATCCTCACTATATATAAATTCTAAATCGAAAGGTTCAAATTCAGAACAAGTTTGAAAAGTCAAATTTTCCGAAATTGGTAAAACTATTTCGATGAAAAGTGTATCACAAGGGAATCAATCATTCGTATTCTATTTATATAGAAAGAAATAACAAAAAAAGGTATGTTGCTGCCATTTTGAAAGGAATAAGGATCCCCGAGGTAATGTCTAAACCCAATGATTTCACAAAGCAAGGATAAAGGATTCCGAAACAAGGAAACACTATTTTCAATTGTCTCAACAATTGGATCAGACTGAGGAATAAAAATGGATTCGAAATGAGACAAACAAAAGAGTTTAGAGACGGCTCAATAAATGTCTAAGGATTCTCTTGTCAGAATTACCCAACTTGAGTTATGAGTATGAATGAGATTTCTTCCTTTTTCTGTAAGGAAGAAGAAAAAAGTACTCAATTCAAATTATAGTAAAATTCATGATTTTATGGATCCACTTGCTATTATATACAGAAATTGGAATCATTTTTCTCGAGCCGTATGAGGAAAAAACCTCCTATACGTTTCTAGGGGGGGCATTGTTTATTTACATCTATCCCAATGAGCCATCTATCGAATCGTTGCAATTGATGTTCGATTTCGAAGAGAAGGAAGAGATCTTCGAAAAGTAGGTTTTTACAATCCGATAAAGAATCAAACTTATTTAAATGTTCCTGCTATTCTATATTTCCTTGAAAAAGGTGCTCAACCTACAGGAACTGTTTATGATATTTTAAAGAAGGCAGAATTCTTTAAAGAAAGAACTTTGAGTTAATTAAAGGAAAAAACAAAATTATTAAATAAATAAAATAAAGTAGGGAAGGGTAACTAGTATCTATCCTTGTGTAATTATTTCTATTTACACACCATTTTCCTTTTTCTTGCTTTATTCATATTTTGGTGGGGGAATTTAATTTAACAACAAACAAGGGGTTAAGCTTGCTTATCGTACTTTTATTGATTGAATAAACCGGGGATTTTTTATTTACCTTTTCCTTAATTTTTTCCATTCCAATTTCTTATTTATGTTGTGCCAATCCAACACAAGTCTTTATTTTATTTACTTGATTTACTTTCTCAACATTGCTTTTATATTGACAATGGTGTATCGAACAAATATAATTCGATCATAGATAAATAGGGCTGTTTATCCCCACCCCATATTGATTTTTTTGTTTCCTTCACTCAAATGATGGGTTTGCCTTGCTGCATTTACTCTCATACAGGATGTATTTTCTTAGGGAAAATCAAAAAAGAATTTGATAAAAAATGGGTGGTCTGCCATAATTTTTACATTTCGATTAGGAATATTTTTAATCCGATCTGCTAACTTTGGTATTTTGTGTTTCTAATTGATCAGAAAATCTTTCTTTTCGATGTGTTGCTAGTTCAATGTTTTGATAGGGTCGTGCAGTGCAATTCAATTGATTTTTATATTTTGATCGTATCTACATATCCTATTTATCCGGGTTGCTAACTCAACGGTAGAGTACTCGGCTTTTAAGTGCGACTATGATCTTTTACACATTTGGATGAAGCAACAAATTCGTCCAGACTATTGGTATAGTCTATAGGACCACGACTGATCCTCAAGGGTAATGAATGGAAAAAACAGCATGTCGTAATAAAATAGAAAATAAAATAATAAATTGATTTTATTAATTTATTTAATTTGAAATGAAAGTCAAAGTTAAAGTAGAACTTTGAGTTTATCCTTACCGGATCATTACAGTTCCAAAAGATTGTTTTGATTTTTGGAAGGGGACAAAAGAAATTCACATTTACAGTTGGGTCTAGTGAATAAATGGATAGAGCTCTATGGCTCCAATTCTGGTAAAATAAAAAGCAACGAGCTTATGTTCTTAATTGGAATGATTACCCGATCTAATTAGACGTTAAAAATGAATTAGTGCCTAATGCGGGAAAGAGTGGGTTCTCCTGTGAGTGAACCATTGATTTTTTCTTTTTTTTTTTTCAGAATCCTAATTATTCTTTATTATGGATTGTAGACGGATGTGTAGAAGAAACAGTATATTGATAAAGAGAATTTATTCCAAAGTCAAAAGAGCGATTGGGTTGCAAAAATAAAGGATTTTTTCTCCTGTTGTAATTATAACGAACATAAACCAATTGGATAGAAAAGGAAGGTAAAAAGATCTGTTGATTGGACTCCCTCTTTCTTTTCCGGGGTATATATTTTTTTCTTACTATACTATATACATAATACAATACATAATACCCTGTTCTGACCATATTGCACTATGTATATATCATTTGATAAACCAAGAAAAACCTCCTGCCTCTGGCTCAAGTAGAAATGTAAATGGAAGAATTACAAGGATATTTAGAAAAAGATAGATCTCGGCAACAA